TTTCGGCATATCCGACCAAATCTATCGATAATATCAGAATCTGATGAATCCGCCCAAGCAGGCTTACTAATGGGATGTCCTGAAAAGTTACAAAATTTCGCTTTAGCCAATGATCCAATCAAAGGAATAATTGGAACTATAGTATCAAACTTTTTAATAACAATATCTATAATAAATGACTTTTCTAACATTTGACTCCTTACTGCTGAAGGAGTTGGTCGTACACTTGAAAGATAACCCAGAAAATCGATAAAATGATTGGATAATTGGTTTATATGAATCCTATCCGGTTGAGACCAAAAGTAAAAATGACATTCCCATAAATTTACAAGGTAATATTTCCATTTCTTCATCAGAAGAGGGGTTCCTTTTGAAGACAAAATGGATTTTCCTTGAAATCTGAAATACTGTATGAAAGGATCCTTGAACAACCATAGGATAGTATGAAAATCATTACGAAAATCCACTAAAAAATGTTCTATTTTTCTATAAAAATGTGTTCGATCAAGAAAAGCTCTAGAAGACGTTGATCGTAAATGATAAGATTGTTTACGGAGAAAAACAAATATGGATTCCGATTCATATACATGAAAATTATATAGGAACAGGAAAAATCTTTGATTCTCTTTTGAAAAAAAGAGAATCATTTTCGTTTTTTGAGTAATAAGACTATTCCAATTATGATACTTGTAGAGAAAGAATCTCAATAAGTGCAAAAAGGGAGCATCTTGTATCCAAGAGCGAAGGGTTTGAACCAATAGTTCCAGATGGATAGGGTAGGGTATTAGTATATCTAATACATGATTTAAATGTAATAATTTATCCTCTAAAAAGGGAAATATGGAATGAATTGATCGTAAAGTAGTCATAGATTTGTCTATTTCTTTACTTTCTGGGGAAGATACTAATCGCAGTGAGAATGGAAGTTCCACAATGACTGCAACCCCCTCTGATATCATTTGAGAATCCAAATTTTTATTATGCCCGAAAAAAAAATTTGGATTAGAATCATTCGTAAAAATAATCAAATGCTTCTGTTGATACATTCGAGTAATTAAACGTTTAACAATTATTAAACTATATTTTTTGTCATAACCTAAATTTTCCATAGGCTCATAAAGAATCGATTTATTTAACCCATGATCATGAGCAAGTGCATAAATGTATTCCTGAAAGAGAAGTGGGTATAGGAAGTCCCGTTCTCGCGATCTATCTATCTTTAAATAGCCTTGTAATTCCTCCATTTGAAATTCGATTTGAACCAAAACCGGGGATTTCTTGGGTCATCAAATGATACGATACATAGGTACGATACAGTCAAAACAAGGTATCAAGGTATCATAGTACGAAAAGATACCTTGGAAATGATTAATCCATGGATTCTCTCTTTTTCCATCCGATTGGTTCTTGTTCGTTATAAGATACCGAAGATGTTTATAAATCCTTTATTTTTGCAACCCGATCGCTCTTTTGACTTTAGAATTATATTTCTCAATATACTGTTTCTTTTACACATTCGTCTCCGCACAGGGATATAATTAATAGAATAGTTAGGATTCAAAAAAAAAGTGAAGAATCCACTTATTAAAGTGATTTCATAACCTTTGCCCGCCCCAGGGACTAATATATTTCTAACGTATAATTAGATCGGGTAATTGGTAATTATTCGAATTAAGAACCGAAGCTCGTTGCTCTTTTTGTTTCCCTATAATTGGAGCTTTTTGGCTCTATCCATTTATTCACTCGATCCAACCATAATTGATTTTTTGTACCGCTCTAAGAATTAAAACTCTAACAAACTAAACAAATATTTTGTACCGATCCCGTAAGGGTTAAGTACTCTATCTTAAAGTTATTTATTTATGATATGAGTTATTCATTTATACGACATGCTGTTTTTTCCATTCGTTCCCTCTCAGGATCAGTCGGGGTCTTACAAACTCTACCAACGGTATGGACGAATCCGTTCCTTCATCCAAATGTGTAAAAGATTTTAGCCGCACTTAAAAGCCGAGTACTCTACCGTTGAGTTAGCAACCCAAAAATAGAATTATGGTGTGTAGATACGATCGAAAAAAAAAAAGAGAGATTGGATTGCACAACCCCATCAAAAACATTTTTTTATAGTCAATTATGAACATAAAAATGAACAGCTATAGCTATAATGAAAATCTTAAAAATTCCCGGATAAGATAAATGAAATATATCCCAGAGAATTTAAGGAACCTATCGCTTACATGAAGTAAAGTAAAAAAAAACTTATAGGGCGTGGATAAATAGATCTATTTATCCACGATCAATTATATTTTTTCAATGCACTATTGTCAATATGAACGTTGAGAAAAAAATAATATTTTTATTATAAAATAATAAGAACTTGTGTTGGATTGGCATTTCATAAATAACCTACCTAGAGAATAAAAAAAGTGTAGATGTCGAAAAGAAAAAAAGAATCAAGAAGAAAACCTCGGGTTTATTCAATATCCATAAAGATACCATA